CTCTTTTTTTATTCCCTCAAACAACAACAACAAATCGAAATGATTGAAGTTTTTTTATTTGGAATCGTTTTAGGTCTAATCCCTATTACTTTGGCAGGATTATTCGTAACTGCATATTTACAATACAGACGTGGTGATCAATTGGACCTGTAATTGAATTAATTGAATAATATATATTTTTTTTTTATTGACCTCCTCCTCTTTGCAGGAGGGTCAAATTCAAGTTTATTAAGTTATTTTATTGTATGTGATTCGACATTCGACATAACATAAACAGAATCACGCTCTGTAGGATTTGAACCTACGACATCGGGTTTTGGAGACCCGCGTTCTACCGAACTGAACTAAGAGCGCTTTCTTATGACAGGGGATACAACTGTAAAGAAAAGGATTTTTTTTGTACCCAAAAATATCTTGATAGATATAGTTGATAGATATAGTATATCTATGCAAAAATGAAAGATTATATCCAATTTTAATCGAGATCGATTAATCTCCCGTTACTGCCCGTAGGAGAAGTAATAGGTAGGGATGACAGGATTTGAACCCGTGACATTTTGTACCCAAAACAAACGCGCTACCAAGCTGCGCTACATCCCTTTTCAAAATTTTTGTACAATGTCATTGTATAAAATCCTTGTTTTGTTTTCCACATTGTTATTTTATCCCTCATTTATATACAATGACAATATCATTTTTTTTTTCCCATTTCTTCTTTTTTTCATATAATTCATATAATAATTTCGAATATAACTAAATATAACTATATAATAATAATATAAATAAAAATAATTTTATTTATAATTTTACTTAATATATCTGATATATACATCAGAAACTTAACGTAAAAAAAAAAAAAAAAATGAATCAATAATGCTCAGAAAGAAGAGGTCATCTTTTCTTTTTTAGGGACAAGAACGTCTACTGGTTCATTGTACATATCTATTTTACTTAGGAATTCTGCTAAAAATAAATAAAATACAAATGATCTTGAATTAGGTCATCTGACCATATAATATATGTCTATTTTTTACAATAAACAATAAAGAAGGAGGATTTTCAATGCAAGATATAAAAACATATCTCTCCACGGCGCCCGTGTTAGCTACTCTATGGTTTGGCTCTTTGGCGGGCCTATTGATAGAGATTAATCGTTTATTCCCAGACGCCTTGTCATTTCCCTTTTTTTCATTCTAGTTATTGATATGTGAAAAAATGAAAAAAAAAAAAAAATTAGAGATATTATTCTAAATGTATTGAATCTCAGTAAAAAGTGGATCTAAAACCGAATTTTTGAGAACCTAAATGCAAATGTGGGTCTAGGGGAGGCTCCACGAAATCCTAGCATAGAAAGAAGATACATAAATGAAATAATGGGATTAGGGTAGGAATAATTTATAGTTAGAAAAAAATTGTATTATTTAATTATTACTCTATTAAATTAATATTCTATATTCTATATAAAATAAATTAATAAATTAATATTTAATAATATTTAATATATGAAATATGAATTAATATTAATTACAATGAAATCTTTAGAAATTAAATTTCGAGTTAGTAACTTCTATTTATTTTTTTTTTTTTTTTTTTGTTCTTCTCTTCTTTTTATTTTCGGATCGAAAATAGAAAAATTAAGTTAAGTCGATCCAAAGGAAAGGGGGGTTATGGCCAAGGGTAAAGATGTCAGAGTCAGAGTTATTTTGGAATGTACTAGTTGTTGTGTCCGAAATGGTGTCAATAAAGAATCGCCGGGTATTTCTAGATATATTACTCAAAAGAATCGGCACAATACACCCAGTCGATTAGAATTGAGAAAATTTTGTCGCTATTGTCACAAGCATACGATTCATGGGGAAATAAAGAAATAGATCGAACAAAACGTGTGTGCGATCTTTCCATTCCAATCCAAAGAGCAGAAAAGAAAGAGGAAGAACTTAACACCTTAATATTAATTAACATCTTAACATATTTAACATATAATTTAATTTTAACATATTTTAACAAACACAAACATATAATAATATAAATTATAATATAATTATAATTAATAATAATTATATATAATAAATACATAATACAAATTATACATATAAATTATACAAACCAAACCCCATTTCGGCGGGATCTTAAATGAATAAAAATGAATAAAAAAATAGAATTTTAGAGATAAGGAATAAACCATGGATAAATCTAAGCAACCTTTTCGTAAATCCAAACTATCTTTTCGTAGGCGTTTGCCCCCAATTGGATCGGGGGATCGAATTGATTATAGAAACATGAGTTTAATTAGTCGATTTATTAGTGAACAAGGAAAAATATTATCTAGACGGGTGAATAGATTGACCTTAAAACAACAACGATTAATTACTATTGCTATAAAACAAGCTCGTATTTTATCTTCGTTACCTTTTCTTAATAATGAGAAACAATTTGAGAGAGCCGAGTCAATCCCTAGAACGACTGGTCCCAGAGCCAGAAATAAATAGACATATTCCTCAATTGACTCAAAACTCCAATCGTAACTCACGCTCAGATTGATGTTTTGTTGGAAAAAGCCTAGAATCCAGGTTTGATTCTTGTGTTATAAGAAAGAAAAATGGGGGAATAAAAAACATTTTTTTATTCTATCTTCCCGGAGTTCATTCTCCGGGTAATTCTTGTTCAATCATTCTTGTATATTACTTCATAATTATAATTTCCTTTATTTGATCGATAATCTTATTGGAAATCGCGTAAAGATAATTCTTATTTGATATAGCTATTTGCGCAAGTATTTTACGATTAATAAGCAATTGCCCCTTGTGCAAATTGTGTATTAATCTACTATAACTATAGAATACTTTATTTTCGCGAGTTACTGCATTTATCCGAGTGATCCACAAACGACGAAAATTTCTCTTTTGCTTGCCTCTATCTCGATGAGAGGAAACCAAAGCTCTCATTTTCTGTTGAGTAGTCGTTCGAGTAAGTCTTGAATGAGCCCCTCTAAAAGTTGATGCAAATAAACGAATTTTTGTTCGACGTCTCCGAGCTGTATATCCTCGTTTAACTCTGGTCATTGAATCAAATTAAACTTTAATGAATAACTAATTGAATTCTCTTCTTTCAGTCATTATTTGTTCCCCCCAATAACAAAACGGATTATTCCGATATATAAAATATAAATTCCAATGGCTTTTGCTACTATAACCTTCCCAACCACGATTTTTTATTCTTTCCGGGCCAGACATTTAGTTCACCTGGAAATAATAAATTCTACTGATAGTAAATAAATACAAAATAGTGGGTTCCATCGTCTCTATGGTTACTTCTTAAACGGTAAGGCCCTCTCTATGCACCGGAGCCTCGTCTATCATTTAATCAAATGGTATTGTTAACTTGTATGGTTCACACTCTTTGGCTCTACCCATCACATCAATTATATAGTAATAGGCCTTTTCACAATAAGAGCTATCCATACAGTGACGGCATTTAATTATGAAAGTTGGCTAGGTAGCTGACCCTGTTAGTCCGTTCTTTCAAGAATAGGAGCATAACCCTTTTGCTTCTTATAATACCATTTCCTCCGCTTAATGGATAACCATTTGCTACCAATGGGGAATTGCTTCTCATCTCAAATCGAGGTGATTGGATTTGCACCAATGGAAACCATAAAAAAAAAATTCCATACACAACAATATAGGTATATGATAGATCTTCATTTTGAGATAGTAAATGGCACTCTTCCACTCTATTTATCCTATTCATTGGTATTAATCATTGATACTGGAAAAATTGTCTCATTTGTTCGAGCTCATGATCTGAACGAGTCGCACATACACCCTAGTACATGTTCCTCGACGCTGAGGACATCCTCGAAGAGCGGGAGATTTCCTGACATTTCTTATTGGCTGTCTTGTGTTTCTAATAAGTTGTTTAATAGTTGGCATATCGTATATATAGAATTCTATTATATAATGGGTTGGTTTAGATCCATCTTAACCTTATTTATTTATGATTGATGATTATGAATTTATTCGATTCAATATCAAATTGCGGAAAATTCGAATTATGGTTTGAAATGAAATGGAATCATGGATTTACACTAAATCCCCAGTATTTTCATTTTCGACCGCCACAAGATCAACAATGCCATGAGATTGGGCTTCTGTTGCCGACATAAAAACATCCCTTTCCATGTCTTCGGATACAACCCACAAAGGGTTGCCCGTTCTTTGTACATAAACCTTTGTGATGGTTTCGCGAAGTTTCAGCAGTTCTTCTGCTTCCAGGATAAATTCCCCCGCTTGTGCCTCATAAAAAGAACTGGCGGGTTGGTGAATCATAACCCTGATGATATTGATATAACATCATTAATGGTTCTTCTATCTCGAAAGTAAAGGGATAAAAAAAAAGAAAAAATAAATAGAATTGAACAACCGTACAGGCATATTTTGTGCGTTGCATACGGCTCTGCAATAGAATTGACTACCCCCCATCCGGTCCAGTTAGATCGTTGAATAATCTATTTACCATCCTTCTTTTTGTAAGGGTGAAAAAAAAATACTATGATGATTCTGTTGCTTTATTATTTCGTCTGTTATTTAGCAATCCCAAAGTGTCTTTCTGATACGACCAAATAAGGAAAAATAATATTGTGTGTTTTTTTTTTTTTCATTTTCGTACTCTTCTCTTTCTTTCATAAATATTAGAAAGGGCTTCTGGTGTGGAAGAAAAATGATTTGTGACGCTAAAATGTCTTCCCGACACACAAGATCAAATCGGAAATAACCTTTATTTCATACTACTATCTCGATACAAAATCTCATGTTATGAAAAACAATAATGTTTTGTTCATATCGAACTCAAAGTGCCATGCTATTATTACTTAATTTTTCATATTCGATTATTCATAATTATTCATATTTGAATATGGCGAAGGCATAGTCTTTTTTTTTTTTTCAAATAAAAACTCATTGGCGCCAAGCGTGAGGGAATGCTAGACGTTTGGTAATTTCTCCCCCAACCAGAATGAAAGATCCCATTGAAGCAGCCAACCCCATACATATTGTATGTACATCGGGTGGCACAAATTGCATAGTATCATAAATGGCTATCCCCGGTATTACCCATCCGCCGGGAGAGTTTATAAACAAATAAAAATCCCTAGTATTGTCTTCTATACTGAGATATACCATGAGGCCAACAAGTTGATTCGAGATCTCGCTATCAACTTCTTGGCCTAAAAAAAGTAATCTTTCTCGATGAAGTCGGTTGATTAGGACAAAATTGTATCCCCTATGAACCGTACGTGCACCTTTGGATGCATACGGTTCAAAAAATCGCGAAAAAAGAATCAATCAATGTGTCAATTCCAGTCTTATTTCTTTTTTTGTAACAGGTTTTTCTAATGAAGGCTTTTATTCTATTTTTCAAAAAACATGGGTTTTGGCCCCTTTCCCTATAAAAAAATTTACTGAACTTATTGAACTAACCTCCCATTGATGTATTGTTTCATCGAGATTTAAATCACGATGTCATTTTCTTGTTCCTGAATGGGCTCTTTCAATTCTTTTAGGTTCGTGTTCTACTCCGGGTAAAGATCTGTCCGAATTCTATTTGTACATATAGGGCAAATGATCTCAGTACCGCTTCTTTTTCTATGCTTATTTTTTTTTCAAAATCCGTTTCTTTCATGCTTTCTCTCTAACTATTCGATGTATTCATCATACTATTCCATTGAATAGCAGGTTAAGATCACTCCTAATAGTAAGCATAAAATAGAATATTTATGATACAAGCAGTAATCATATATATATATTCACAATTTGATATTTTTTGAACGGAGCCTGGATACTTTATTTTATCGTTCCAAGTTAACCATAAATTATTCTAATTTAGAATATTGATCTATTGCACTTCACGCTCCGAATGATTGATGTTCAATCAATATTTCTTGGGCGAAACAGAGGATATCCCCATCGGGGGAGAGAACGGGTAAACCCCATATGACCCAATATGTCTGACAAGTCGCACTATACGTCAACCCAAACTGCATCTTCCTCTCCAGGATTCCGAAAAGGTACTTTTGGAACACCAATGGGCATTAAATTAAAGAAAAAAAGTTAAGTACTATACTTCGCTTTAATATGGAAACGTACCAATGGTTTATTGTCTTCATCATTTTTTTTTTTTAGTCTATTTTATACATAGATTGTATGGAAGATTGATAGAAGAAGACAGAATGAATAAAGAAAAAATTTTCATGAACGGGTCGATCATTTGAATGATAAACAAGTATTTATGCATTCGTTCCCAAAAAAGGGGGACCAAGCCCCATTGCGTATTGGTACTTATCGGGTATAGAATAGATCTGCCTCTCTTTGTTCTTACGAACAGAATTGTTCCGTTATTTTCAATGGAACGGAATAAATATTAACCTTTCTCATACAGAATCCACTGAAAAGGTTAGGTGCATAACATAATAGTATAGTCTTTTCCAATGCGATAAAGTTACATAGTGTCCATTTTTTTTTTATTTGATAAAAAGGGGTATTTCCATGGGTTTACCTTGGTATCGTGTTCATACTGTCGTATTGAATGATCCCGGCCGATTGCTTTCTGTCCATATAATGCATACGGCTTTAGTTTCTGGTTGGGCTGGCTCGATGGCTCTATACGAATTAGCAGTTTTTGATCCCTCTGACCCTGTTCTTGATCCAATGTGGAGACAGGGTATGTTCGTTATACCCTTCATGACTCGTTTAGGAATAACCAATTCATGGGGTGGGTGGAGTATTTCAGGAGGAACTATAACGAATCCGGGTATTTGGAGTTATGAAGGTGTGGCAGGAGCGCATATCGTATTTTCTGGCTTGTGCTTCTTAGCAGCTATCTGGCATTGGGTGTATTGGGACCTAGAAATATTCTGTGATGAACGTACGGGAAAACCTTCTTTGGATTTGCCCAAGATCTTTGGAATTCATTTATTTCTCTCAGGGTTGGCTTGCTTTGGCTTTGGCGCATTTCATGTAACAGGCTTGTATGGTCCTGGAATATGGGTGTCCGATCCTTATGGGCTAACTGGAAAAGTACAATCTGTAAATCCAGCATGGGGCGCAGAGGGTTTTGATCCTTTTGTTCCGGGAGGAATAGCCTCTCATCATATTGCAGCGGGTACATTGGGCATATTAGCGGGTCTATTTCATCTTAGTGTTCGTCCGCCTCAACGTCTATACAAAGGATTACGTATGGGCAATATTGAAACTGTACTTTCCAGCAGTATCGCTGCTGTTTTTTTTGCAGCTTTCGTTGTTGCTGGAACCATGTGGTATGGGTCAGCAACTACCCCAATCGAATTATTTGGTCCCACTCGTTATCAGTGGGATCAGGGATACTTTCAGCAAGAAATATATCGAAGAGTTGGCGCAGCACTAGCCGAAAATCTGAGTTTATCGGAAGCTTGGTCTAAAATTCCCGAAAAATTAGCTTTTTATGATTACATTGGTAATAATCCGGCAAAGGGGGGATTATTCAGAGCAGGCTCAATGGACAACGGGGATGGAATAGCTGTTGGATGGTTAGGACACCCCATCTTTAGAGATAAAGAAGGTCGCGAGCTTTTTGTACGTCGTATGCCTACTTTTTTTGAAACATTCCCGGTAGTTTTGGTAGATGGAGACGGAATTGTGAGAGCCGACGTTCCTTTTAGAAGGGCAGAATCAAAGTATAGTGTTGAACAAGTAGGTGTAACTGTTGAGTTCTATGGTGGCGAACTCAATGGAGTCAGTTATAGCGATCCTGCTACTGTGAAAAAATATGCTAGACGTGCCCAATTAGGTGAAATTTTTGAATTAGACCGGGCTACTTTGAAATCGGATGGTGTTTTTAGGAGCAGTCCAAGGGGTTGGTTCACTTTTGGGCATGCCACGTTTGCTTTGCTCTTCTTTTTCGGGCACATTTGGCATGGCGCTAGAACTTTGTTCAGAGATGTTTTTGCTGGTATTGATCCGGATTTGGATGCTCAAGTGGAATTTGGAGCATTCCAAAAACTTGGAGATCCAACTACAAAGAGACAAGTAGTCTGAGACAATATTATTCTGGTATCTTTCGCCTCTATTTTTTTTTTTTTTTTTTTATGACATTATCACATAGAGTACCGGATAAATCTTGACTTGATTAAATCACCATCTTTTCTTTCACTCTTTCCCTTTCTTTCTATGGTAAATGATCAAAAATTAATAGGTGTGGAAGCTATAATTGTAAACCGCGATCGAATCTATGGAAGCATTGGTTTATACATTCCTCTTAGTCTCGACTTTAGGGATCATTTTTTTCGCTATCTTTTTTCGAGAACCGCCTAAGGTTCCGACTAAAAAAATGAAATGATTTTTCATTATCTCAAGTTGAAGTAATGAGCCTCCCTATAGGGAGGCTCATTACTTCAACTAGTCCCCGTGTTCTTCAAATGGATCTCTTAATTGTTGAGAGGGTTGCCCAAAAGCAGTATATAAGGCGTACCCAGTAAAGCTTACAAGTAAACCGGATATGGAGATGGCGACTAGGGTTGCTGTTTCCATTTCTAGATAATTTCAAGATAACAATGGATCTACGATAAGATCGTTTATTTACAACTACAACGAAATGGTATACAAAGTCAACAGATCTTAACCAATCATTAAATAATATTTATGGCTACACAAACCGTTGAGGATAGTTCTAGACCTAGGCCAAGACGAACTACTGTAGGAGATTTATTGAAACCATTGAATTCGGAATATGGTAAAGTAGCTCCGGGCTGGGGGACTACACCACTTATGGGAGTCGCAATGGCTCTATTTGCGATATTCCTATCTATCATTTTGGAAATTTATAATTCTTCCGTTTTGCTGGATGGAATTTCAATGAATTAGGTTCATTCAGATTTCTAGACCATTCTGGTAGTTCGACCGTGGAATTTTTTTGTTTCGGTATTTCCGGAATATGAGTGTGTGACTTGTGATAATTGATCCTATTGATAATACAGAGAATGGGTCTGTCATCTTTATCAAGATGATTCTACTTCGTCAGATATTTATTCTAGTATCTGGAGCACAGAATATGAATATCTAGAATAGATTAATAAAAGAAATATTTGAACTATGATTCATACCTACTATTCAGTCAGACCTCGTGACCGGACTCAAAAATAAAATTCAAATAGGTATTTTCTAACTCAAACGATTTTTTTTTCCTTCAGATCCATTTTGGTCGAAGGACACCCATTGCTTTAGATTTTGTTGAGTCATTAATTACATCCATTCATTAAATAAGTGATGATCAAATGGTTCTTACTCAGAGAACCTTTGCCTTTAGCTTGGGCTTTATTTTATTAAATCATCGTGGTTCTAGTATGAATCTGAGGTTTCTTTCAATTTATTCACAGGGTCTCAACAAGCGAATTCCTATTAAAAAACTAGTAAAATAAGAGTTGATCCGCTAAAAAAAAAAAAAAAGAATAGGAAAGAGAAGATTCAAGAGGCCTTTAACAATTAACATAAAGAAAAAAAGAAGGGGCGGCGGAGCCAACTTGATATTTGGCATTATCATCACGAAGAGATTCCGTATTTTTGTTATTTCGTATCTTCGGGGCAAATCGAATCAAGTGGCTAATTTGAACTTTCTATTACATATACATAGCCGTTAAAATAAGTATTTGATTTGTTTGTGTTGTTTCTGCTTGAGCCGTACGAGACGAAATTCTCATATACGGTTCTCAGAGGGGGAGTCTCGTTTTGGTGGGTTACCTATCTCAATAAAGTATATGATTGGTTCGAGGAACGTCTCGAGATTCAGGCGATTGCAGATGATATAACTAGTAAATATGTTCCCCCTCATGTCAACATATTTTATTGTCTAGGGGGGATCACGCTTACTTGTTTTTTAGTACAAGTAGCTACGGGTTTTGCTATGACTTTTTACTATCGTCCAACCGTTACAGAGGCTTTTTCCTCTGTTCAATACATAATGACTGAGGCTA